TTTTGATTGATTCGGGTACTTGGGAGCCTATGGATGAAGACATGGTCTCTCTGGATCCCATTCAATTTCATTCGGAGGAGGAGCCTTATAAAAATCGTATCGATTCTTATCAAAGAAAGACAGGATTAACCGAGGCTATTCAAACAGGTATAGGGCAATTAAACGGTATTAACGTAGCAATTGGGGTTATGGATTTTCAGTTTATGGGGGGTAGTATGGGATCCGTAGTTGGGGAGAAAATTACCCGTTTGATTGAATACGCCACTAAAGAATTTCTACCTCTTATTATAGTGTGTGCTTCCGGAGGGGCACGCATGCAAGAAGGAAGTTTGAGCTTGATGCAAATGGCTAAAATATCTGCTGCTTTATATGATTATCAATCAAATAAAAAGTTATTCTATGTACCAATCCTTACATCTCCTACTACCGGCGGGGTGACAGCTAGTTTTGGTATGTTGGGGGATATCATTATTGCCGAACCCCATGCCTACATTGCCTTTGCGGGTAAAAGAGTAATTGAACAAACATTAAATAAAACAGTACCCGAAGGTTCACAAGCGGCTGAGTATTTATTCCAGAAGGGCTTATTCGATCTAATCGTACCACGTAATCCTTTAAAAAGCGTTCTGAGTGAGTTATTTCAACTCCACACTTTCTTTCCTTTGAATCAAAATTAGAACATGCAGTTGAATTATTTTGAGCAAACAAGTAATTAGTTTATCGGAATAATAGAATTTTATCTTTCTATACCTTACGATAATCCTATTTTGACTAAGAATCCCTGCTGGATGGGATTCTAACAAACCCTTTAATATATAAAACTAAATAAATAGAATCTAATTCATTTTTAAGAAACTTTTTGCTTAGTAAATTCAATTTGAAGACAAGAGAAAAAAATGAATCAAATAATATCTCATCCATATCCTTTCAAATCTTTCATGTAGAGGGATGAAAAACTACATTATATACTCATTTAGAATTAGAATAGATTAGAGAGATATTAAGTAATAATAATTCCAATTTAGAATTATCAAATTATACTTATAATAAGATATAAGATATCTTTATATATAATATCTTTATATTCTATAAATATAAAATCTAAATAATAATAACAGGTACAAATAGTAAAGCGAGGTACCCATTCTATGACAACTCTTAACTTTCCCTCTGTTTTGGTCCCTTTAGTAGGCCTAGTATTTCCGGCAATCGCAATGGCTTCTTTATTTCTTCATGTTCAAAAAAACAAGATTGTTTAGAGCCGAGGGCACAAAATCTCATTTTTAAACTGACGCTTGTATCATAACACAGATATCCTTTTAGCAAAATATGGTATAAGCGTCTTCCGACGAAAATCTCCCAAAATGCTATATTCTAGCTATTTTCAAATAGACCCGAATTGGCGTACGGCTGAATTGTAAAGTTGGTCTATCTATATGCATGTGGCTATCTTTAGTGAGATCATACGAAGGGTATGTTATTAGTTTAGATCTAACCAATTTAATGAATGACTCCTAAAGGTTCACATCAAACTAGTGCTAGTTGATGCGAGTTACTTCGGAAACAAAAGGACTAAAGTAAAATTCATTTGGGGTATTCTCTCAATTCCAAAAAAAAGCAACTGGATCAAGTATGAGTTGTCGATCAGAACATATATGGATAGAACCTATAACAGGGGCTCGAAAAACAAGTAATTTCTGCTGGGCTGTTATCCTTTTTTTAGGTTCATTAGGATTCTTGTTGGTTGGAACCTCGAGTTATCTTGGTAGAAATTTGATATCTTTATTTCCGTCTCAGGAAATCGTTTTTTTTCCACAAGGAATTGTGATGTCTTTCTATGGGATCGCGGGTCTTTTTATTAGCTCTTATTTGTGGTGCACAATTTCGTGGAATGTAGGTAGTGGTTATGATCGATTTGATAGAAAAGACGGAATAGTGTGTATTTTTCGTTGGGGATTTCCTGGAAAAAATCGTCGGGTCTTCCTCCGATTTCTTATAAAAGATATTCAGTCCGTCAGAGTAGAAGTTAAAGAGGGTATTTATGCTCGTCGTGTCCTTTATATGGATATCAAAGGCCAGGGAGCCATTCCATTGACTCGTACTGATGAGAATTTTACTCCACGGGAAATGGAACAAAAAGCTGCTGAATTGGCCTATTTCTTGCGTGTACCAATTGAAGTATTTTAAGAAATGAGCCGACAAATGCATGCTTTCTCAGCAGGAGGGCAAAAACGCAAGAATCCTCTTTTTCTATAACATAACTTAATTGAAATTTCTTCAGAACATCCATTCGAGTCAAAGCAGACATATATGGAACAATTAAAAAAAAAATAATAATAAAAAAGAGTGAATAGATTCATAGATTCGATAACTTGTAATAGAACTGATGCGTGAGAGAAATATTAGATTACATAAAGTCGACGAATAAGATTCATTAACAATTCACAGATGAAAAAATGGCAAAAAAGAAAGCATTAACTCCTCTTTTCTATCTTGCATCTATAGTATTTTTGCCTTGGTGGATTTCGCTCTCATTTCAAAAAAGTCTGGAATCATGGATTAAAAATTGGTGGAATACTAGGCAATCCGAAACTTTTTTGAATGATATTGAAGAAAATAGTATTCTAGAAAAATTCAAAGAATTAAAGGAACTCCTCCTCTTAGAGGAAATGATCAAGGAATACTCGGAGACACATCTACAAAACCTTCGTATAGGAATTCACAAAGAAACAATCCAATTAATCAAGATACACAATGAGGGTCGTATTCATACGATTTTGCACTTCTCGACAAATATAATCTGTTTCATTATTCTAAGTGGTTATTCTATTTTGGGTAATAAAGAACTTGTTATTCTTAACTCTTGGGCTCAGGAATTCCTATATAACTTAAGTGACACAATAAAAGCTTTTTCTCTTCTTTTATTAACTGATTTATGTATCGGATTTCATTCGCCCCATGGTTGGGAACTGCTGATTGGCTTTGTCTACAAGGATTTTGGATTTGTTCATAATGATCAAATTATATCTGGCCTTGTTTCCACTTTTCCAGTCATTCTAGATACAATTTTAAAATATTGGATTTTCCGTTATTTAAATCGCGTATCTCCGTCACTTGTAGTGATTTATCATTCAATGAATGACTGAAAAATTATCTACCTAATCTAATTATAATGTTTCTTATTACTTTGCAGTTGTACATAAGCAAAGCATTGAAAAAAACTTTCTATTTCTACCCATCCCGGAGATTCATCCTATATTCCTATATATTAATCCAGTCAAATTATTATTATTCCAGTAAATAACAGAATCGTGGATAGGAAACTCCATTAGTGACCTACCCCAATTTATTGTAGAAATTTTCGGGATCAATGGTTGGACCATGCAAACTAGAAATACTTTTTCTTGGATAAAGGAACAGATTACTCGATCTATTTCCATATCGCTCATGATATATATCATAACTCGTACATCCATTTCAAATGCATATCCCATTTTTGCACAGCAGGGTTATGAAAATCCACGAGAAGCCACTGGACGTATTGTATGCGCCAATTGCCATTTAGCTAATAAACCAGTGGATATTGAGGTTCCGCAAGCGGTACTTCCCGATACTGTATTTGAAGCAGTTGTTCGAATTCCCTATGATATGCAACTGAAACAAGTTCTTGCTAATGGTAAAAAGGGGGGTTTGAATGTAGGGGCTGTTCTTATTTTACCAGAGGGTTTTGAATTAGCCCCTCCCGATCGTATTTCCCCCGAGATAAAAGAAAAGATGGGCAATCTGTCTTTTCAGAGTTATCGCCCCAACCAAAAAAATATTCTTGTCATAGGCCCTGTTCCTGGTCAGAAATATAGTGAAATCACCTTTCCTATTCTTTCCCCCGACCCCGCTACTAAGAAAGACATTCACTTCTTAAAATATCCTATATACGTAGGCGGAAACAGAGGAAGGGGCCAAATTTATCCTGATGGGAGCAAGAGTAACAATACAGTTTATAATGCTACAGCATCAGGTATAGTAAGCAAAATCCTACGAAAAGAAAAGGGGGGATACGAAATAACCATAGCGGATGCATCCGATGGACGTCAAGTGGTTGATATTATCCCTCCGGGGCCAGAACTTCTTGTTTCAGAAGGTGAATCTATCAAATTGGATCAACCGTTGACAAGTAATCCTAATGTGGGCGGATTTGGTCAGGGAGATGCAGAAATAGTACTTCAAGATCCATTACGTGTACAAGGTCTTTTGTTCTTCTTCGCATCTGTGATTTTGGCACAAATCTTTTTGGTTCTTAAAAAGAAACAGTTCGAAAAGGTTCAATTGTCCGAAATGAATTTCTAGACTGGCGTATTTATCGACATCAAGTTTGTAAAAAGCATTAGCAACTATCTATATAAAAAATGAAATTAGAAAAAGAATTTTGTTCTTTTAGACTCTTTTTCTATGAGATGCCGGGAATTCCTTGTACGACATTCCTAGACATAGTATATAGAAAGACTATTTGACTTGACCCCTTCTTTTTTTTTTCAAAATTGGGGCTATGTTGCTATTGTCAGATTGAAATGTAAAAAATGCATTTCATTCTAATACATTTCACTTTGGCTAGATCCTATCCAAAAGTAAACGGGAAATAGAACGGATAAATATAAATGAAGGGAGCAAGTATTTCTGGGAGGGTTTATTCGTCTTCCTAGTCTTCGACACAAGAAAAGGGGTGTGAAAAATCCTTTTCTTGTGTCGAAATAATAATGATTCTTTATACTGTTCGTCAAACATTCCTAGTGTTAGTTTCTGTTTTTTACAGATGTATCAGAACGTTTTTTGGAGTTATTGCGTATTTTATTAATTATTATATTATAAATTCTATTACAATAATTAATAATTACGTATACTATAAAAGTGGTGGACAAACAAAAGAGGAGGGGAAAATTTGTTGAGTAAATAGAACTTCGTCAATGAACTTATAAAAAAATATTATAATTATTAAGAACTCAACG